TTATTTCTCACCTACAAATTTTCATTACATCAACTAGGACTGGTTGCTGGGAGAGATATGTGAATTAGTACTAGCACCCCCTTTTTTATTTGTAAGATCATACGTAGGATTCCAAAACATATTAGGTCTGGCTTTTCAATTTCTCGCGTCTATCTAATGGAATAGAGTCCCATATGCTTCTCGGGAGTACATACACAAATGGAATTCGTTTCTTGTACAATACACAATTTTTTTTATTATAGTTACCCTGACAAAATACTTTTTCAGATTAATCCTATCTCTCTTTCTGTCTCCGATTTTGTGCCATCTCAATCACTAAGACTAACTAATTTCAATTTGAAACATTCTATCTCATTCAAATTGCACGTTTAACTTTTCATATATGCGCCCGAGTACAACCCAAGAAAACAGGAGAGGATATTAATAAAAGAAAGATCAAACAAGGATCTTGCCTTTTTAGACCTTTTTCGGGGTAATGAAGAATCTTTTTTTCCTTCTTTATTTTTTTTTTTTTTTTTTTGATTCAGTATGGATAAAAGATTTTCCTATGTTATACTATTCAATTCGCGACGGCGAATTGATATGATAGCTCAGATATTGTTATTCATGATATTAATCCGATTCAATACCATCAAGATGTAATTCATCCCATTGAATTTACAGGCGAAAAATTGATCATCTCTATGGGATTAAATCCCGAGTTATTGCGAAGTAAAAAAACGATGAGATTATGGAAGTCAATATTCTCGCATTTATTGCTACTGCACTCTTCATTCTAGTTCCTACTGCCTTTTTACTTATTATCTATGTAAAAACGGTTAGCCAAAATGATTAATTTGAATGAAACTTGACCTCTTTATCAATGATTGAAAAAATGGAAATAAAAAAGGATTCCAATTTCGTTTCTTAAATGAAATGAGCAGGCTAGAATCAGCAGTATTCGATGAAATTGGATAGTATGGTAGAAAGATTCATATATTTCTTTCTACCATGCTATACTATCTATTTATCTATTAGATTAGTGTTTTTTTTGTAGTGTAGAAAGTTGTGCTATACTATAAATAAAGATAAATACTTAATTTTATATAGATCAATCTACAATATGTATCTTCTGTTATGTACATAGGGACCCCAATTCTATTTTTGGCTACATCTATTTGATCGATTTGTATTGATTCTGATCAATCCGAAATAATCGAAAGGCAACTCTTACTTTTATTTTACATACAGTTCGAATTCCTAGATTTCGGATTATTTCAAATAGAAATCCAAGTATCCACCGAAAGAATCAAAGAAAGAAAAATGGTATGGGTATAACATATACTATATTAATAAAAAAAATCAACTTAGTATTAGTAATAGTAATCTTTTTTTATCATTTCCAAGAAGTAAAGTAATTAAATTGATTGACTGGTTGATAGATGATCCAAAGAGTTCTATGGTATGTAAACTTCTTCGAATTTTGAAAAGAAATAGTAAACCTCATTAATTGAATTTGTAACACTTAAACCATGATATGAAATGAGTCGATAAAGCACAAATCCGGTTTCTAAAATAATAAAACAAGTGGTAAGTGCCAAATCTGCGACTCGTCCGGGTCAAGATCTTATTATGTGTATATCTTGTTGAACAAGCACTATATCTATGTTCTTTCCTTTAGAAAGTAGGTATCCGCTTAATATTAATAACAGAACGGCGGCTTTCTCTTGTATTTGGAGAAAGAGGAAAACAAAAAAGGGGGTCTGCTGTTCCCCGTTGTCCCTATATAATTTGTATAAGAGTCCGTTCGGCGAAATAGAGAATTTAGAAAAAATCCGAAATATATTTCCTATCATCTACATTTCCTTTCGAAATATAAACATGGGAATTATTAAAATATCTCTTTGATTGACATTATTATCTTTAAAAACACTTTGCGGAACGATCTATAAAACAATTGATACAGTTTGATTCCTCATACTCAAAACTCAATTAGTTAAGTAGTATTTCTAGAGTCCACTTCTTCCCCATACTACAAGTGAAAGGGAAAATGTAAAGACTACCATTAAAGCAGCCCAAGCGAGACTTACAATATCCATGTGAATTATGTCCCCTATCTCTATAAATATGAAGGAATTATTCCATTATTGTTCACTAATACTAATAATAGTAAAATCAATGATACAGAGTCAAAAAGGGATTCTTATTTCGGACTATTAATTAAATTTAATGAAGCAATTCAATAAATCCACATACATATAACAAATTCCTATACGATTTTTAACAGCCTATTCCACTCTTGACCGGCGGAAAAGAGGTTCTTTTTGAGCTTTTTTTTCTAAAAAAGCCAATTACCCAATCGAATATTAATCAAATACCTGAATACTCAGAGACTCCTTTGAGTGTGTATACAAAATATATTCCGCTTTTTCACAATTCCTAATTACGAACTAGTTAGATATCGCCTTCGGCTCTCTAATCGAATTCAAGGCTCAGTTAGTAACCACTACTTAGTATAATC